AATAGAAATCTATTTGTCTATTAAAATATAAAATAGAATCATTTTAGAATATTTTTCTTTTCTTTTATTATTTTTTTTTCTATTTGTTTGTATGTTATGATATTCTTGAGGGAATTTTGAAATTTATGGAATTAAGTATAGATAATGACTAATAAAGAGTAATTTTTATTGAACAATATATGTCTTTCACATACAACGAGAAAAAGGAGTAACCTACCTTTTGAATGGCAGTTCCAAAAAAACGTACTTCTATGTCAAAAAAGCATATTCGTAGAAATCTTTGGAAAAAAAAAGGATCTTTAGAGGCAGTAAAAGCTTTTTCTTTAGCTAAATCTGTTTCCACCGGACAGTCAAAAAGTTTTTTTGTGCGACAAAAAAAAGTCTTGGAAAAATCTTAATTGACATGTTTCAAAGAACTTCCAAATTTCCATTTTTGAATTGTAAGACAAATGATTCAATTTTACTAAATTGTATTTGTATTTCACTTCTCATATTAGTTAGAGCTAGTTAATATGAAAAATAAGAATCTTTCTGTCTACTTGATTCAAAGTACTCAGTCTTGTGTATTTTATTCTTTTTTAGCATTTTTTTCGATTTTTTATAGTCTTTATATATCTCTATTATATTCTATATTATATTCTATTTTAGTTATTTTCTTCTTTTTATTGTTTATGTTCTATTTTATTCTATTTATTTCAATTTCTATTGATTGATATTGAATTCGTGAAATGGTTTTTTCTTTCCTATGAATTGTGCTTTTCAAAATAGAAAAGCACAATTACGATAGACAAGGAAGAATCTGAATATTTCATTCTACTTTATACTAAGGTGTTGGATCTCAAAATCGTTAGAAAAGAATTATAAATTTTATACCCCGACTGAGAACGAAACTATTGAGTTATGACTCTTCTGGATAAACAAGAGCTAGGTTTCGAGTTTCTAGTACGGAAAAGTTGATTATTCAAACTGAACTTACGAAGATACTAATTAAGTATTATTGATATTTTCTTTATATTTAACATTTCCAGATGAATGGAAATGCATCTTTATTCATTGTTTCCTAAACTCTATTGAATATCGACAATTCAACATGAATTTACTATATTTATATATTATATATTATATATTATTTATTATTATTTAAGGTAAGCCGCCATGGTGAAATTGGTAGACACGCTGCTCTTAGGAAGCAGTGCTAGAGCATCTCGGTTCGAGTCCGAGTGGCGGCATAAAGAATTATTCATATTAATAATATAGACACAATAGATCTAATAGAATCTAAAAGAGAATATTTAAAATATTCTCTTTTAGATTCTATTTCATCCCCTCCCCGATTTCAATTATTTAAAAGGGACTCTTCTTTATGATATTTGCAACCTTAGAACATATATTAACTCATATTTCCTTTTCGATCATCTCAATTGTGATTCTGATTCATTTGATGAACTTATTAGTCTACGAAATCAAAGGATTACATAATTCGTCAGAAAAAGGGATGATAGCTACTTTTTTCTCTATAACAGGGTTTTTAGTTATTCGTTGGATTTCTTCGGGACATTTTCCCTTAAGTAATTTATACGAATCATTAATCTTCCTTTCATGGAGTTTATCCATTATTCATATGATTCCGTATCTTGGGAATCATAAAAATGATTTAAGCGCAATAACTGCACCAAGTGCCATTTTTACCCAAGGTTTCGCCACGTCAGGTCTTTCAACTGAAATGCATCAACCCGCAATATTAGTACCTGCTCTACAATCTCAGTGGTTAATGATGCATGTCAGTATGATGCTATTGAGCTATGCAGCTCTTTTATGCGGATCATTATTATCAGTTGCTCTTATAGTGATTACATTTCAAAAAAGAATCGATTCTTTTTTGAAAAACAAGAATTTTTTCAGTTTAAGGAAGTCGTTTTTCTTTGGTGATATGGAATATTTGAACCAAAAAGGAAGTGTATTAAAAAATACTTCTTTCTTCTCATTTCAAAATTTTTACAAATATCAATTAATTCAGCGTTTGGATTATTGGAGTTATCGTGTCATTAGTTTAGGGTTTACCTTTTTAACCATAGGCATTCTTTCTGGAGCAGTATGGGCTAATGAAGCATGGGGTTCTTATTGGAATTGGGACCCTAAGGAAACTTGGGCATTTATTACTTGGACCATATTTGCAATTTATTTACATACTAGAACAAATCCAAAATTGCAAGATCAAGGGACAAATTCGGCATTTGTAGCTTCTATAGGATTTCTCCTAATTTGGATATGCTATTTTGGGATCAATCTATTAGGAATTGGGTTCCATAGTTATGGTTCATTCCAATGAATATATAATTGAATAAAAGAAAATACATGAAGAATACATAAAAAAATCGTCTGATACACAATGTAATGAAAATTTGTGCGAGTTTTTGAGAACCGTTTAAATAGAGGAATTATTCAAAAGGTTCTCAAAAACTTTAGATGTATCTCATTACAATTATAATTCACCCTTCCCTTTTTTTTTCATTGTACAACGAAGAATCGTGAAAATATGAAAGTCAAAGAATTCTAAGACTTTCTTTCCAATTAATGAAATTGAGTATTGAATCTAAAAAAAGAATTAGTATCTATAAAAATAATTAGATAATAGAACTTGTACCTTGTCAACCGATAACGGGAGAACGAAATCAGGATAAAAACCAATTCCTATAATTATGAAACCCATGTGAGATACAGAAGAATAGGCAATACGTTTTTTTAAATTGCGTTGACCGAGAGAAGTTGAAGCTGCATAAATGATTTGTATTATTCCTACTATCACCAACCAGGGAGATAATCTAGAATGAGCGTGAGCTAATAATTCCATATTGATCCGAATCAATCCATATGCTCCCATCTTTAATAATATTCCAGCTAAAAGCATACATGTACTGTAATGTGCTTCCCCGTGGGTATCTGGTAACCATGTATGTAGGGGTATCATCGGCGATTTGACAGCATAAGCAATAAGAAAACCAAAATAGAGTATTATTTCCAATGCTGCAGGATACGATTGATTAGCTAATTTTTCTAAATCTAATGTTGGTTCATTGGAACCATATAAACCCATACCTAGAACTCCTATTAAGAGAAAAATGGAACCTCCGGCAGTGCACAAAATAAACTTTGTAGCCGAGTACAGGCGTTTTTTTCCTCCCCACATGGATAAAAGTAAGTAAACAGGAATTAATTCTAATTCCCACATGATGAAAAAAAGTAAAAGGTCTCGAGAAGAAAATGATCCTATTTGGCCACTATACATTGCTAACATCAAGAAATAGAAGAATCGCGGATTTCGAGTAACTGGCCAAGCTGCTAAAGTAGCTAAAGTAGTGATAAATCCTGTCAGTAAAATGGGTCCTATGGAAAGTCCATCGGTTCCCAGTCTCCAGTGAAAATCAAAAAGATTGATCCATTTATAATCCTCCTTCAATTGGATTAATGGATCGTCCAATTGGAAATGATAACAAAATACATAGGTCATTAGAAGGAGCTCTAGGATACATATACATAGAGTATACCACCTATACACTTTATTTCCCCTATGAGGGAAAAAGACAATTGAAGAACCCGCGAATATGGGCAAAACAAGAAGTATTGTTAACCAAGGAAAAGAACTCGTGATAAAGACAAGATAAAATTAGACCAGAAAAGTCCGTACTCGAGAAAAGAAAATAGATTATTCTTCTCCCGAGCACGAAGTTTTGTCGGTAAAGAGGAATCAAATGATTCAAGTGGAGTTTTTTGTCACATATCAATAAGAAAGACCCATGCTGCGAGTTGTTTCATGCCATAAATAAACACGGACACTCAAAAAATCCGTTGGACAAGCGGATTCACATCTTTTACAACCTACACAATCCTCGGTTCTTGGCGCAGAAGCAATTTGCTTAGCTTTACATCCGTCCCAAGGTATCATTTCCAATACATCCGTGGGGCAAGCTCGAACACATTGGGTACATCCTATACATGTATCATAAATCTTTACTGAATGTGACATTGGGTCTATAAATTCCAGTTTTGAACACAAAAGATTTTCGATCTGGTAAAATAAGATAAGAAAATGAAATAAATCATAGATTTTCTATTGTAGACACCAGACGAATCAATGATTTATCAAAATTTGAAGAATCAATAGATTTTCTAATCTGTTTATGAGAAAGGGCCAAGATACTTTGATTTCCATTTCAATAATCATGAAATATGAGTTTACGAATTCAATTCATGTGAATTTTCCTATCTTTCTATTATATAGAAATAGAATTAAATTAAGGATATTCTGATATATTATATATCAGAATATCAGATAAATACGTTTGTTATTAGGTTAGTTATAGAATAAGTTCGTAACTATAAATCATAAATCTATATGAAAAAAGAGAAGAAAGAAAAATAAAAATATTATATTATCTTAATATTCTAATTCTATTAGATTCTATTTAGAATATTCTATCTAAAAGTCTTATGTTTTGATTTCTATGTGAAAATAGAAGAATTCTAACTAATTATTCAGCAAATTCGATTGATTGATACGAGTTGATTTTCTGTTACGATGGATCGACGAAACAATAGCTAGCCCAATAGCTATAACAAAGATTGAGAAGATTTCTCCTTTTAATTGCCGACTATCAAATATATCGGAAAATGTGACAAGATTTAGATTCACCGAATTCAGTATAAGCTCAAGACACATAAGTGCTCTAACCATGCTTCGGCTTGTGATCAGTCCATAGATACCGATAGAAAATAAATAAACACTTAGAAAAAGTACATGCTCTAACATCATTGATAAATCCCTCATCTATCTCGATTTATTTCAATATGAACAAAAATGAAACCGATTCAGTTGACTAGACTAGAAGAATTACATAACAAAAGAAGATATTCACAGTAGATTGAAACAAAATAGATTAAATCCATTTTCATTCTTTCATTTGAAAAAAGGAAGTTCTTATTTCTTATTATATTAGAATTCTATTATTGACGAGCCATAGTAATTGCACCTATCAAAGAAACTAAAAGAATTATAGAAATGAGTTCAAAAGGGAGATAAAAATCTGTGGATAAATGAATCCCAATTTGTTGAACGTTACTTATTAAGTCCTGTTCTATAATCTGATTTGATCTTGTAGTCCGAAAAATTCCGGACCATGACGTATCTGGGATAGTAGTCATTAATGAAAAAAAAATACTTCTTTTATTCTTTGATATTCATATTTACATATTGAATTCTATTTCTATTTTATAGTATTGAAATCTCAATTCATTTTTTATCTATTTTCTAGAAAATAGATAAAAAAGAGTTCATGTTCCACCGAATCACACGTAGAGATATTGCTAACACACATAGAGTTAATGGTATTTCATAACTAATTGATTGAGCTGCAGCTCGTAGACCGCCTGAAAAGGAATACTTATTATTTGATCCATATCCTGACATAAGAAGACCAATGGGGACAATACTTGAAAAGGCAATCCATAAAAAAACACCTATACTGAGATCAGCTAAAACAAGGTGATATCCAAAAGGAATTACTAAATAACTTAGTAGAATTGATATAAACCCTATAGAGGGTCCGACCCTAAATAAACGAATATTACCTCTAGATGGAAGAAGATCCTCCTTCAAAAGTAGTTTGGTCCCATCCGCTAAAGCTTGAAGAATTCCTAACGGGCCGGCATATTCAGGTCCAATACGTTGTTGTATTGCTGCAGATATCTTTCTTTCTAACCACACAATGACTAATACCCCCATTGTGATTCCTAAGACAAGGATTAAAATGGGGACAAAAATCCATATGAATCCATAGACTTCTTTTAAGGATTCTAATATATAAAAAGAATTAATAGTTTGTACTTCTGTCGTATCAATTATCATTTCAACGATCAACTTCTCCCATAATGATATCTATACTACCTAGTATCGTCATGATATCAGCCAATTTCATTCTTTTAACTAGCTGGGGAAGAATTTGCAAATTGATGAAACCGGGTGGACGAATTTTCCATCTCCAGGGGAAAACACTACTATCTCCTATTAAATAAATTCCTAATTCTCCTTTTGGGGCCTCTACCCTTACATAAAGTTCTTGTTTTAACAATTCAAAATTGGGTGAAAGTTTTTTAGTAATAAATCTATATTCAAAATTATTCCATTCGGAATCCTTTGTCCTATGAAAACGCCGGTTTTCTAAATTTTCATAAGGTCCTCCAGGAATTCCTTCTAGAGCCTGTTGAATGATTTTTATGGATTCTTGCATTTCACCGATTCTTACTAAATAACGAGCTAATGTATCGCCTTCTTTTTGCCATTTGACTTCCCAATCAAATTTATTGTAACACTCATAGGGATCAACTTTACGAAGATCCCATTGGATTCCAGAAGCTCGTAACATTGGTCCTGATAAACCCCAATTTATTGTCTCCTCCCCACCAATAATGCCCACTCCTTCAACTCGTTCCAAAAAGATGGGATTTCGCGTAATGAGCTTTTGATACTCAACAACTTCTGTTAAAAAATAATCACAGAAATCAAAACATTTATCTATCCAGCCATAAGGTAAATCCGCAGCTACTCCTCCGATGCGGAAATAATTATGCATCATCCGCATACCTGTGGCGGCTTCGAATAGATCATATATTAATTCCCTCTCTCTTAAAATATAGAAAAAGGGAGTCTGTGCACCAATATCGGCCATAAAAGGGCCAAGCCATAACAAATGGGAGGCTATACGGCTCAGCTCCAGCATAATAACTCTGATATAACTGGCCCTTTTAGGCACTTGAACACTTTCCAATCGTTCTGGTGCATTTACTGTTATTGCTTCTGTGAACATAGTAGCTAAATAATCCCAACGTGTTACATAAGGCAAATATTGTATAATTGTTCGGTTCTCCGCTATTTTTTCCATCCCTCTGTGTAAATAGCCCAATATAGGTTCACAGTCAATAACATCTTCACCATCCAGAGTAACGATCAGCCGAAGAACACCATGCATTGATGGGTGGTGAGGACCCATATTGACTATTATGAAATTTTTTCTTGTAGCCGGTACAGTCATATTTTTTTCCTTAATTCATTATTTCATGAAATTCTTAAAATGAAAAATATAAAAAAAAATAATAACTGAAACTAATAAAATAAGAAAAGAATGAAAAAAATAAAAAATAACAAGGATAATGATAATAAGAATAAAATAATAAGAAATTCAAATTTAATTAACGAGTTTTTGGTTCCCGAATATCTAACTGATCCATTAATTTCTTATAACGCACTTTCTTTTTCTTTGACAAATAAGTCAATAATCGTTGACGTTTTCCCAGAATTCTTCGTAGACCTCTTTGCGATAAAAAATCTTTTTTGTGCAATTCTAAATGTGAAGTAAGTCTCCGTATCTTACTGGTGAAATGGAATACTTGAAATTCAACAGACCCACTATTTTCTTCTTTTTCTTCTTGTGTAATAACTGAGATGAATGAATTTTTGACCATAAATTAAGATTTCTATCTTTCTTTTCTGTGAATTTTACGGATCAGGAAAAATAATAATATTTCTTATGTCAGTTATTTTCATCTAGTATACATCAAAATTGGATTTCATTCATATACTACTTTGTTTTTTCTTTATGTGGTTTATGTTTCTATGTTTTGTATATTTGATCCAAATCTACAAAACATATATGTATTCACGAAAGAAAACAATTTCTTTTTATTTTACTTAAAAGGATTCCGTTATTCCTAATGAGAATTGAATTGATACACTATGAAATCAGCATCATGTAGTAGAATGTTACACAGTGTATATGTTTCGGCTTTCATCTATGAATCTACCAAATATGTTACACGATATGTAGGAAATCCACTATAGATTTTTTTCATTTTTCATTGGAATTGAATTCATTCTGAATTGTGAATACATATGTATTCTTGACATACTGAAACGACTGCTGTTATTGGTATCAAACCAATAGCGATTCATACAAGCTACATCTTCTAATCGAAAATTGGGCCAAAGAAACAATTTGAATTTCATGAAATCTTTTCTATCTGTATTAATATGTTTGTCCTCATTCAAAAATTGTCCACAGTTTCTTATTTTCTTTTCATTGCAAAATATTGTATTTCTATCCACAACATGAAAATTCCGGGAATTGAAACAAATTCGAATTCGAAATTCTCTACGACGTCTGGGAGATAGAATATTTTCAGGAACAAGTAAATCATAATGATTTTTTTCTCCACTCAAAAATATGTTGCTGTGTCGTGCAATGGATTTTTCAAACCCCCCTTTCTCAATATATCTTTTTTTTGTGTATTTTTTCTTTGTTTGATGCTTTTTCTTATCGACCAATGAAATATCCATAGTTTGATATATAATAGATTTTCCTTTCCTTTGTATAGATAGACAAATTGGTTCAATAATAAATATTCCCTTTCTTATCAATTCTGCAAGAACTAGGTCCTTTTGAATCAGCATTTCATCTATATTTATTTCACCTCTTTGAATCGAAGATATAGCAATTTCCTTTGGATTTCTTAGTCTAAGTAGGAGACAATATATCCTGATATTTTTCATTATTTCTTTCTTCAAGGGATCAGCCCATCTTAGTTGAAAAAGTAAATATTTTTTCAAAAAGAAATCTAGTTCCATTTCATTCTTGCTTTTATATTGTTTCTTTTTTAGAACCTTTTTCATTTCTAATCTTGCGTAATCTTCTTCAACAGTTTTTTGATTTTCTTTTTTTATTTTTCGTAGATTCCATACAAGATTTCCTTGGACCTGTTGTTCATTCTCTTCCTGCTTGGAATTTCCTAATTCACGATTTTTTTTTTTATTAGATGATTTCTTTGGATTTACGTTAATGCTTTTACTTTTTTCATTTATAGAAAAATGAAAAAAGAGTGATTTGATTGGGATGATCCAAGGTTTAATTTTATATACATCAAAAAGTAGCACAAATTCTGGGAAGAACCAAGTTTCTAGATTGGATATAGTATCATGATTTGATGCGGTATCATAGAACCTTTCTTTATTCATTCCCATGCAATCAAAAAAGAAACTTTTTTGATTGCATGGTTTGATCTCTTGATGAATTGTAGGAAAAAAAAGATCTTTTTTTTCCATTTTTTTTAAATTCTTAATTTCAGTCTTAGTATCTTTCTGAATCTTGATACCAATATGTACATCGGTCCAGATCTCAATATTATTTATAAAACAAAGATGAAGAATTCTACAATCAAGATATTTTCTATCCAAATTTGTATTCCTATCAATAAGATATCCTTTTTCTAGATAATTATTACTAGGTATACTTACCAATACATAAAATGATTCAGGTTTCGATATATTGAAATGAGATGGAATTTCTTGGTCCCCGTTTATTTCTAATGTTGATCCAGAAATGTATAAATTAGGAAGGTTTATGTATTTATATGAGAAAAGATCATATCTGTAATGTTTTTTCCATTTGTCTTTTTGACTCATAAATGAATTTGCTGCATAGTCATCTTTTTTCATGGAATAAATAAATTGGTATTTTTGATATAAATCCAATTGGTTTGATTCCTTGTTTTGAATCATACGATGTTTATTGATTCTATTTCGCCATTCTTTAGGTACTAATGGAGACCTTTTTTTTTGAGATAAATCGTATTGATAATGACCTTTTAACCAATTTTTCCATTCGTTCATTACATACGTATGAATTTTATTATGTGAGTTAAATATTCCATGTATCATACAATAGTCTTTTAAATTATCCTTAAAAAAAGGATAACTCCCTTGATATTTAAGTACAGGTCTCAATTGATACTTATTAAGTAATTGGTTTTGTGATATTTTGTAAAAAACATATGCTTGGGACAGGGAAGATAAGTTCCAATAAGTATTGGAATTTTGATTGCTATTCGTAGTATTATCAGTATTTGAAAACGATTTGAATTTTTTTAGAGTCAAAAGAAAATTCATTGTATTTTGATTTGTTTCATCAATTCCTTCTTGTTCTTGATTTATTTCATTGTTGTAAATGGATTTAGTAAAGATCTTTTTTGTTGATTCAAAGAAAAGTTGTGCATTTATCTTAGAAACGGTAATGGTACATAGCAAAATATCTATGTATATTTTTTCAATGAATGATTTGATAAAGTAGTGTGATTTACGCATTAATCGGATATTTTTCCTTTTTAATATTTTCAAAATATGTTTCTGTGATCCCGATCCTTTATTATCAGAAATTAGAACTATTTCTTTTTTTTTCTTGTCTTTTGCGGTTTGTTCAATTTGATTCCTTATTTTGATTGTCTTATCAGAAAGGTCTTTCATTCTTCTTTCTATTACGGACGATTCGCGAAGAATCTTATTATTTCTTTTGAAATCTTTTTTGTTTTCGTTCGGTTCATATACTTTTTCTTTCCTTAATTTAAATAAGAAAATTGGATTTACTTTCTCCAGTTTTTTCATTATTAGTTTGATAATTTGAACGACCCCTTTTGTTTTTTCTTTTATAATTTTTAGAAAGGATTTTATTTTTTTTTTTTTATTTAAAGATTTTAAAACTTTTGAAAATTTATTTTTCACCTTTTTTTTTCTTTTTTGGAGTTCTTTATAAATAGGTTCAAAAAAAAAAGGTCGTTTTCGGGGAGAACCAAAGGGAAGTTCCGCTTCCATTCCCCAGACTGTTAAAAAACAAAAATTTGTTTTTTTCTCTTCTTTTTTCATTAGATCTCTATGATGAGATTGTGCCTTAGATTTTCTCCAAGGTTTTAGACAGAAAGGATATAGAATCTTTATCTGAATACCATCTATTAACCAATCTTGGGGAAATTCTGTTTCTGATAATTGAACACCATTATAGGTGCATTTAATATGGATTTCTCTATTCCATTCCTTAAAATCCTCGTCCCACTCGGGAATTTGGAATAATAACATACGGAAAAGGTTTTTGGCTATTATTAATGAAGGCAATAGAATGTATTTTCTAAGAAAAGATTGGGTTATTAACATCAAACTTCTTATTACTTGAGTAAATATAAAAGCATCCCAAGCTTCTGATATTTCTATCTGTTCGTTTTTATATCTTTTTTCCTCTTTCTTCTTTTCTTCTTTTTTATCGTCATTTTCCAAATAGGAAATTTTGAATTCTGATTCTTGTTCTTTGCCCATCCAATTCCTAAAAATTAGATTCTTCATTTCGTTGATATCAAAAGACGAAAAAAAAAACATTTTGTCTAGACGATCCAAAAAAAGTGGGGAATGTACATTTACTTGAAAGAGGTCCCAAATAACTGTTTTACGTCTTTGAGCGCGCATGGATCCTTTGATTAGATTGCGACGAAAATCCGATTGTTGTGAGTAACGTATCAAAGCCACCTCTCCCTCTTCCATTGGATCATTGTTTTTCTCATTGTTACTAGTATTCTGAATACTAGAAATAGAATTGGTATTCTGATCATTCTCGTTATAAATTATCACAAGTTTGGCTCTTCTTGAATGAATCTCATGATCGTCTTCCTCCAATTCTTCTCCATTTTCTTCTTCCTCTTCTTCCAAACTCTCGGTTAATTTGTATGACCATCGAGAAACCTTTTTACTGACTTCTTCTATTCTAATTCCAATAGATTTTTTTTTCATTGTTTCTTGATCTTTTGTATGTGTTGTAATTACATCAAATACAAATTGCAAATATTTTGCTTGACTTTCTGAATCAATTCCTTTTTCTTCTTTAGAATTCAAAAATGATTGATGGTGGAGTTCTACGGAATCATTAATCAGTAGATCATGAATCTTATTTATAAAAAAAAATTCTACTAAATCTTCTGTATCTGTATAAGTATTCATGATTACGCGTGAATCTAATTCTTTTCTCGTTCCTCGATATGGTCCGTTGAAAAAAGGATCATATGCTTTTGGCAAGCATTTTTTTTTTTTTTCATCATCACATAATATGGTTCTTTTTTCAAGCATATCCAGACTAGAGGATCCCTCATTTTTTTCTAGAATTTGGATTCGTCTTTTCAATTCATTGTTCAAATTGCACTTTTTTTTTTCATTAGTATAAATCCAAGAATTATAAAGATCTTCGTCGTATAGTTTTTCTATTATGTATAAAGAAATTCTTTGTTCTAGCATTTCCGAAAAAGTCGATAAACTGGGCGGATATGTAAAGGATATTATTTGTTTCCCATCACTTGTACATGTAAAAAAAAAAAATTGTGACATTTCATTGCGTAAAGCATTTTCTAATTTCTTATTTTTTATATATCGTAATGGACGATTCCATCGCTTAAAATCGAAAAGAAAAGAGACAAAAGTTTTTTCAACCCACATATTCATTCTTTTCTTTTTCTCTTCTTTCAGTCTTCCCAATTCCCAATTCTCTTGATGGGTCTCCAGATCAGAATCTTCGTAAACTGGGCTATCTTGATCTTGATAGCGTGCCTCTTTAAAGTGAAATTCATCCTTTGTTTTTTCCTTTCCA